AAAGAATAAAAAAACAGATACATAACATAGAAAAAAGAATAAATAAGACGAGATTCGCCCTCCCCCTACATATTTAATTTCTTCTCCTATACAAAAACTAGCAAGACCTACTCCATTGGTAATCCCATCAATGACACCCTTATCGAAAAACTCCGTGAGTTCGGTTAATCCTCTTATACCCAGGGTAAAGACCCCACTATAGAAAATATCTATATAACCACGATTATATGACCAACTGTATATCTTTTTTTTTACTTGATCCCAAAAGTTCTTTTTGGGACTTCCTTTGTAAAAGGAATTTTGTAAATCCAAATTCTGAAAAAAAGAATAAGCAGATCCATAGAAAATATATGCTATGAATAAACCGAGGATAGCTAGACTTACAGAAGATATTGCATTAGTAATAAAATTTATAGAAGAGTTGGAGCTTTCCTGAGTAAAGTTTATTGAGGGAATTAACCACTTGGATAATATGGTTAACCTCGCTATTCCATTATCCATTGTTCCATTTTCAAAAGGGATTCCTATGAATCCAATGAAGAAAGTAAAAAGGAGTAATATAAGAAGAGGAAATAACATAGTATTTCCCGTTTCATGCGGATAGGTAAAAACATTTTTAGACCCAAAGGAAGTACTAAAAGATCCTATCCTATTTCTTGTATTACCTTGACTTTTGGATATGGATATATTTTGTGAAAAAAAAGAAACTTCACTCTTCGTTGTTGATAAAACGAAATCCTTATTAACTCCTTTGGATATCCTATTTCCCCATAAAGATATTGAATACAAGGAATCTTCTTTAGTGCTACTATAATTTTCAAAACGAAAATACCCGTCAAACGTAAGTAAATATATCCGAAACATATAAAAGGCAGTTAACCCGGCAGTAAAGGAAGCTATTATTCCAAAAAAGGGCGAATACAACCAACTATTACTAAGGATTTCATCTTTGGACCAGAAGCAAGCAAGAGGCGGAATACCACAAATAGAAAGCGTACCCCATAAAAAAGTGGTTCTTGTAATTGGAATGTATTTTCTTAAACCACCCATAAGAGCCATATTCTGACTTTTATCTGGTGAATATCCAACAAGCGGTTCCATTGAATGAATAATAGATCCGGATCCCAAGAACAATAAAGCTTTTGAATAAGCATGAGTGATCAAATGGAATAAAGCAGCTTGATAAGAACCTATACCTAGAGCTAACATCATATAACCCAATTGAGACATTGTAGAATAGGCTAAAGTTCTTTTAATATCTCTCTGAGCAAGAGCTAAAGTAGCTCCTAAGAAGAGTGTTATTGTACCTACTAAAGAAATGAAACTCATTATCAAAGGTAGAGATATGAAAAGAGGGAGAAGCCGAGCTAGAAGAAAAATCCCCGCAGCAACCATAGTTGCTGCGTGTATAAGAGCCGAAATGGGAGTGGGTCCCTCCATTGCATCGGGTAACCATACGTGAAGAGGGAATTGTGCGGATTTCGCAACTGCACCAAGGAATAATAAAAAAGCACATAAAGTAGTAAGGAAAGAGGTCGTCCCATTATTAGGAATCCAATTATTAGCTATTTGGAACAAATCCCTAAATTCTAAACTACCTGTTATCCAAAAAAAACCTAAAATTCCTAATAAAAGACCAAAATCCCCTATACGATTAGTTACAAAAGCTTTTTGACAAGCACTCGCTGCGATTGGTCGTGTAAACCAAAAGCCTATCAATAAATAGGAACACATTCCCACAAGTTCCCAAAAAAAATAAATTTGTATCAAATTGGAACTAGTAACCAATCCCAACATGGAAATATTGAAAAAACTTATGTAAATAAAAAATCTCAAATATCCTTCATCATGAGACATATAACCATCACTATAAATAAGAACCAGGATTCCTACAGTAGTAATTAGCATTAACATAATCGAAGTGAGCGGGTCAATCAAGTATCCAAATTCTAAGGAAAAATCATTATTGATGGTCCAAGACCATAGATATTGATAGATAGAACTTCCATTTATTTGTTGAATAGACAATTGAACTGAGAATACCATAGCTATACTTAAGAGTAAAACACTAGGAAAAGCCCATATGCGACGGAAATTTTTTGTCGCTATTGGAATAAGAAAAAGGCCAAACCCCATTGACATAATAACTGGAAGTGGGAGAAGAGGGATTATCCAAGCATATTGATATGTGTGTTCCATAAGAAAAGAAATTACAATTTTTACTTGAAATTTTTACTTCAATTTTCTATAAAAAAAATTGTTTCTGATTCACCAAACCTATTCTTATCTCTTTATGAAGGAATAAATAATAAGTAAAAAGAATAAGAAAAATACTAGAATTCTTAATTTTTGAAAATTTATATCATTGAAATAATCCAAAATTAAGAATGGGTTTAGTTGGTTAAATTCAAAAACTTAATCAACTAACTTCGTTACCTAGTTATTACCTAAATAAGGATATTTATGAAAAAAAAGCGGAATCATTTAACTTTCTATTGATTTTTCTATTTCTTTAAAACAAAGATGAAACAGCTCTCTTGTTTAGAGAACTTAAATCCTAATTACTATAATTAACTAAGTTTTATAATGTCTTGTTTAAGAGATTCAGTATTTTTTATTTTTTAATTAGAATTCCATTATGGAATACCATTCTTAATTTAATTTAATTAAATAAATAAAAAATTAAATATTTGAATTTTCGGTTCTTTTTGCCCCCTCGTCTTATATGGGGGATAGACTTCCGTACCGTATATCTATATATGGAGTATCCTTGATATATAAATATGGAGTATCCTTGATATATAAATATATAGATAACTAGATTTAAATGGAAAACCCTTCCATATATTCTATATTATTAAAACAAAGTATAAAATCTATACAGAAAAAATGCTAACAAATTCTTGTCTTATCCGCATTAGACAAAATGAAGTAAAAAATAATTCAGAATTTAAATATCTTTCAGTATCTAAGTATAAATACTAAGACGAAATACTAAGAAAAAGAAGAAAGAAGGATTGATTTGTGGCAATAGATGTCTTTCACATACAACTAGAAAAAAGTAATTTCCTTTTTGAATGGCAGTTCCAAAAAAACGTACTTCAATGTCAAAAAAGCGTATTCGTAAAAATATTTGGAAAAATAAGACTTATTTTTCCATAGTACAATCTTATTGTTTAGCAAAATCAAGATCATTTTCCAGCGACAACGAGCATCCAAAACCAAAGGGTTTTTCTGGGAAACAAACAAATAATCTGGTTTTGGAATAATCTGAATTGACCTATCAAAAAACAATTCCAATTATTTAATATGAATAATTTGGATTAATTAATGAATGTACTTTTATGTGTCGAATTCCTCGCTACAATATTCTTAGAACAAACCCCTCCGATATATAGAATAAAAGTTTTTGGTATACTGTGTGCTAACTATTCTTTCCCTATCAATGAACTTTTCATAAAAGAATCCTCATCTTTTATTATGAGGATTCTTTTATGAAAAGTGAAGTATTCTTGCAATAGGATTTAAAACTTCCACCTATCTTATCCAAAATCATTGCTTTAAGATTGGTAAATCCTATTAATAAGAGCATAAAAGCTTTCATTAATAAAACATTAATAAAAAAGGGTTTCTATTTAATGATGAAATTAAAATGCATAAATAGAAAAGAGTTTTTGGATTTTGTCCATTGTATCGAAAGAATTTTTAAAATTGAAACGATAAACTAATTCTAAAAAAAAAATTCTTCTATATTCCAACTTAGAAAAAAGAAGTTCCAACTCTTTCAAGCAGTGTTTCTATTAGGCAAAGCAAGAGTTTATTGTAAAAAAAAAAAATCGCAATGATACTACCAAACGAAGTCTATTTTAATGAAGACTCTAATGTTCATAAATTTTACGGGCTTTACCAATCTGGACGGTTCGTGAGATAATAACTATTATTCTTTTAAGTTATCTATTATTTGAAGTTAGCCGCCATGGTGAAATTGGTAGACACGCTGCTCTTAGGAAGCAGTGCTGAAGCATCTCGGTTCGAATCCGAGTGGCGGCATTCTCGAAAAAGAATACAATAGATTATAAAATGGATTCAATTCGAAATTTACAATTTTGTAATGGGACCTTCCCCTTATGCTATTTGCAACTTTAGAACATATACTAACTCATATTTCTTTCTCAACCATTTCAATTGTGATTACGATTCATTTGAGAGCCTTATTAGTTCGTGAACTTGGGGGATTACGTGATTCGTCAGAAAAAGGAATGATAGCTACTTTTTTCTCTATAACAGGATTCCTAGTTTCTCGTTGGGTTTCTTCAGGACATTTTCCATTAAGTAATTTATATGAGTCATTGATCTTCCTTTCCTGGGCTCTGTATATTCTTCATACGATTCCTAAGGTACAGAACTCTAAAAATGATTTAAGCACAATAACTACGCCAAGTACTATTTTAACGCAAGGCTTTGCCACGTCAGGTCTTTTAACTGAAATGCATCAATCCACAATACTAGTACCCGCTCTACAATCTCAATGGTTAATGATGCATGTCAGTATGATGTTACTAAGCTATGCAACTCTTTTGTGTGGATCCTTATTATCCGCCGCTATTCTAATCATTAGATTTCGAAATAATTTCAATTTCTTTTCTAAAAAGAATAAAAATGTTTTAAATAAAAGATTTTTATTTAGTAAGATGGAATATTTCTATGCAAAAAGAAGTTATTTAAAAAGCACCTCTGTTCCTTCTTTTCCAAATTATTACAAATATCAATTAACTGAGCGTTTGGATTCTTGGAGTTATCGTGTGATTAGCCTAGGATTTACCCTTTTAACCATAGGTATTCTTTGTGGAGCAGTATGGGCTAATGAAGCGTGGGGATCCTATTGGAATTGGGATCCTAAAGAAACTTGGGCTTTTATTACTTGGACCATATTCGCAATTTATTTACATAGTAGAACAAATCAAAATTGGAAGGGTACGAATTCTGCACTTGTAGCTTCGATAGGATTTCTTATAATTTGGATCTGCTATTTCGGTATCAATCTATTAGGAATAGGTTTACATAGTTATGGTTCGTTTACATTAACACCTAACTGATTACATAAAATAAAACCTTCATTTCATTAAGGTTTTTACTTTTTCGTTTTATTTGAGAACCCCTTGAGCGCCTTCTCAAAGGGTTCTCAAAAATGCGAGATAAATCTAATTAGACTTTTTTATTTTTTTTCTCGATTAATAGAGCGGGCTAGTTAAAAAAACCTATTTAGGATAATAATTGGATAAGAGAGCCTCTACCCGGTCAACGGATAGGGAGAGAACTAAATCTGGATAAATACCAATTCCTATTACTGGTAAAAAGATACAGATTAAAAGAAAGAGTTCTCGTGGTCCAGAATCCAGAAAATTTGCGTTTGGAACATTAAATAGTCTGTATCCATAGAACATTTGGCGTAACATAGATAATAAATAAATAGGAGTTAATATCATTCCAATTGCCATTACAAAAGTAATTAGCGTTTTTGGCATTAACAGAAATTTTGGGCTAGTAATTAGTCCAAAAAATATTAATAATTCTGCGACAAAACCGCTCATTCCTGGTAATGCAAGAGAAGCCATTGAAAAGCTACTAAACATGGTAAAAATTTTCGGTATTAGAATAGATATCCCCCCCAGTTCTTCGAGATAAACAAGACGCATTCTATCACAAGCCGTTCCTGCCAAGAAAAAAAGTGTAGCGCCAATAAATCCGTGGGATAATATTTGTAAAATAGCTCCATTGAGTCCGATGTTGGTTATGGAACCAATTCCTATAATTATGAAACCCATGTGAGATACAGAGGAATAGGCTATTCTTTTTTTGAAATTTCGTTGACCAAGAGAAGTTGAAGCTGCATAGATTATTTGGATCGCTCCTATTATTACCAACCAGGGCGAAAATAGATAATGAGCATGAGGTAACAATTCCATGTTGATACGAATCAACCCATATGCTCCCATCTTTAATAGGATTCCCGCTAAAAGCATACACGTACTATAATGTGCTTCCCCATGGGTATCTGGTAACCACGTATGGAGGGGTATAATCGGCAATTTGACAGCATAAGCAATAAGGAAGCCAAAATATAAAAGTATTTCCAAGGTTGCAGGGTATGATTGATTAATTAATCTTTCCAAATCTAATCCCGGTTCGTTGGAACCGTACAAGCCCATACCCAGAACTCCGATTAAGAAAAAAATGGAACCGCCTGCAGTATACAAAATAAACTTTGTAGCTGAATATAGACGCCTCTTTCCCCCCCACATGGATAAAAGTAAGTACACAGGAATTAATTCTAACTCCCACATGATAAAAAAAAGTAAAAGGTCTCGCGAAGAAAATAATCCTATTTGACCACTATACATTGCTAGCATCAGGAAATAGAATAATCGCGAATTCCGGGTAACTGGCCAAGCAGCTAAAGTAGCTAAAGTAGTGATAAATCCTGTCAATAAAATGGATCCTAATGAAAGTCCATCAATTCCCAATCTCCAGTGGAAATCGAAGACATCTATCCATTTAGAATCCTCTTTTAATTGGATTAAGGGATCCTCCAGTTGGAAATGATAACAGAATGCATAAGTCATTAGAAGGAATTCTAATAAACAAATAGATATAGTATACCACCTAACGATTTTGTTTCCCCTATGAGGTAAAAAGAAAATTAATGAACCTGCAAATATCGGAAAAACTACAAGTATTGTTAACCAAGGAAAATAACTCATGATAAAGTGATAGTGATAAAGATAAGATACGTTTTGCCCACAAAAGCCCGTGCTCGATTATTTCGAGCACAGGCTTCTTCGGTAAAGAGGAATCAGACGATTCAAGTGGAGTTTTTTGTAACGTATCAATAAGATAGAGCCATGCTACGGGTTGTTTCAGGCCCTAAATAAACGCGGACGCTTAAAAAATCTGTCGGACAGGCAGATTCGCATCTCTTACAACCCACACAATCTTCGGTTCTCGGCGCGGAAGCTATTTGCTTGGCTTTACATCCATCCCAGGGTATCATTTCTAATACATCTGTTGGACAAGCTCGTACACATTGAGTGCATCCTATACATGTATCATAAATTTTTACAGAATGTGACATTGGATCTATAAATTTTTCTTTTCAACATAAAATTTTTCCGATCTGGTAAATTAGTACTGTATGAGTCATATGTATTGTAGACACCAGACAAAGCAATGGCTTGTCCAAACTTCAAAAAAAATAATAATCTATTTTTTAATCTGTTTGTGAGAAAGCGTGAAAAGAGCCAAGAGACTTAAATTTTGGACTTCAACAATCATAATTATACGAATTTCGAATTCGCCAATAAATTGGCTACCATCTTTTCAATATAAATTATTGCAATATTCAAATTGCAATATCAATGAATTACAAAAATTCATTTAAGTAAAAAAGAATACTATGCAATAACCTACTAAAAAATGGATATTCTCAAATAATAAAATAATAAGAAAATCGTATTCGATTTCTATTCATCTTACATATTAGAGATTCTTATTATATGTACTCCTTTGTTTAGAGTATTCTATGTCTAATTATTCAATAAATTAGATTGATTGATACGGGTTGATTTCCTATTACGATGGATGGAAGAAAGAATGGATAGTCCAATAGCGGCTTCAGCAGCCGCAAGGGCTATAACAAAAATTGCGAAAATGTCTCCTTTTAATTGGCGACTATCGAATAGATCAGAAAATGTTACGAGATTTAGATTAATTGAATTCAGTATAAGTTCAAGACATATTAGAGCTCTAACCATGTTTCGGCTTGTGATCAATCCATAGATACCAATCGAAAATAAATAGACACTCAAAAAAAGTACATGCTCAAACATCATTAACGAACTCCTTATCAATCTCGATTCATTTCAATATGAGGACACAAGAATTGAATCGATTCAATTAATTACAATAAAACAATTACACAACAAAAGAAAAAAGAAGGTATTTGTTGGCAGTAGATGGGTTTTACTAAATCAAAATTGTGATTCTTTAGTTATTTTTTTTAGATTTGTAATTCTTATAATTTTAACTCTTTCTAAGTTTTCTTATTGCCGAGCCATAGTAATAGCACCTATTAAAGAAACTAGAAGAATTATGGAAATGAGTTCAAACGGAAGATAAAAATCGGTTGCTAAATGAATCCCAATTTGTTGAACATTATTTATGAGACCCTGCTCTACTATTTGGTTGGATCTTGTAGTCCAAAGAATTCCATACCATGACGTATCTGGGATAGTAGTCATTAGTGAAAAAACAATAGTTATACAAAGAAGTGAAGTGAACCCATTTCCAATAGTCCAATAATTCTTATCTTTAGACCATTCTGAACCATTTACAAACATTACAGCGAATATGATCAAGACATTTATGGCTCCTACATAAATAAGAAGTTGTGCGACAGCTACAAAGTAGGAATTCAATAAAAAATAGAATAAGGATATACAAACAAGAACTAATCCCAGCGAAAAGGCAGAATAAATGGGGTTGGTAAGTAATACTACTCCTAGACCCCCTAGTAGAAGAACAAATCCCAAAAATAGCACAAGAATTTCGTGTATTGGTCCGGGTAAATCCATTATGGATAAAAAGAAATTAATAGTATAAAATTTTTCATGAATTGACTAAAACTAAAGGATTCAAGGGAAGAAAAAGGGATTAGGATATTTTTTTGTGTATAAGCTGTATAGTTAGGAATTCTATCACGAAAATATAGTATGATTTAAAATAAGAAATAATTTGCAATAAAATAAGCGGTAATTATTAGTTTTTCTTTATAGTTAGTAAAGAATTGTTAGATTTTTATAACAAAAAAGAAAAAATCCTAGTTTAGTAATCAGTAATCGTTCTTGAATTTGAAGATAAATCTTGGTCTATTTGACTTTCTGCCGAATTTCTAATTGTTTGAATTGTGTAATCTCCCATTATGGAGATTGGTAACCGGCTTAAAGCAATTTGATTATAATTCAATTCATGCCGATCATAAGTAGACAGTTCATATTCTTCCGTCATTGATAAACAGCTTGTCGGACAGTACTCAACACAATTACCACAAAATATACAAATTCCGAAATCAATACTATAATTAAGCAATTGTTTCCTTTTAACAGCCTTTTCAAATCTCCAATCCACAATGGGGAGATCTATCGGACATACGCGAACACAAACTTCACAAGCAATACATTTATCAAATTCAAAGTGGATTCGTCCCCGAAAACGCTCCGGTGTAATTGATTTTTCGTAAGGGTAGTGAATCGTTATAGGTAAACGATTTGTGTGGGATAAGGTAGTTATGAAACTTTGACCAATGTACCTTGTAGCACGTATTGTTTGTTGTCCATAACTCATGAACCCAGTTACCATAGGGAACATATTCTAAATATCTATGAAAAAGGTATGTTTCTTTCTCTTGTTTGAGAGAGCTTTTGTGTTGAAAATATTCTTACTGTTATTCTATTATCTTATTTAGAGTGAAACAAGTTGGGAAGAGGTTGTTAATAAGAGATTACCCAGGGAAATAGGTAAAAGAAATTTCCATCCAAGATTTAATAACTGATCGATTCTCATCCTGGGTAAAGTCCATCTTATTGTGATAGAAATGAAGAGAAATAAATAAGCTTTAGTTAATGTAATAAAGATACCCATTGTCATTTCCAAAATGCCAACTGCTTTATTCATTTGGAAAAAATCAAAAAAGGATATATAGGGAATAGATAAATCCCACCCGCCTAAGTAGAGAACTGTTACAAATAAAGATGAAACTAATAAATTTAGGTAAGAAACAAGATAAAATAAACCATATTTTATACCGGAATATTCGGTTTGATAACCTGCTACTAATTCTTCTTCTGCTTCTGGTAAATCAAAGGGTAATCTTTCACATTCTGCCAAAGAAGAAATTAGAAAAACCAGAAAACCTATAGGCTGGCGCCAAATATTCCACCCCAAAAAACCATATTTGGACTGTGCTTCAACTATATCAACTGTACTTGAACTGTTAGATAATCATAGTCGATGATAACATCACAGTTCCCACCGCTATTCCAAAACCGTACATGAAACCTTAGCTTCATACGGCTTCTCTATGATCAGAAAAAGAGAAGGACTATTCCCTTTCGGTATGAGCCTCTGGGGCGTAGATAGAATTATTTTATAGGCAAAATAAAATCGATTGGAAAGTCCTAAATTAGACCAAAGGAATTCTGTCTGCTAGAATAAGAACGCTTCCGAATTGATCTCATCCTTTATAGTATAATGAAAATTGTTCTTTGTTAAGTACTAACTTAATCTTGGAATAAAACACTCGTTATAGGAATTCTATTAATAAATGGAAAGAAAAAGAATTGGGCATTAGTTCAGGAGGAATTCTGTATGAATATGGATAGAGGGAGGAAATAATTACAAAAAAATCTTTTTTTTTTATTGCATTCTATATATTTTGTCCTATTCTTCGTTCCCCGGGGAGGGGTATTTATATTTAAAAAGAAAAAAGAAATAAAGGATTAATTCGTTCTTGATAGCCATTTCCTTAACAAGTGAATGGAAACATACTCTGGATCGGAATCCCAAGAAAGTACTACTTGATCATTTCCACTAATTTCAAGTCTTTATTATTATTCCTTTTATGGGGAAAAATCTCTAATTCTTAGATTTCCCCATTACTAATCCTTTATGTACTTTAGTGTTCCTGACCTTTCACTAACTTTTGATGGATTCTTTTTATGTTTATAAGTTATAGTAATAATTAGGGATATTTTACTAATGGAATTCCATATCGTCCTTTCGTAAATCCTTTATTCTTGCCCGCTTCAAGACATGACTAATTAAAAAATAGCAACCTTGGGGTAAAGAGTTTACACTGCTTATGTTTACTTCAATTTTTTTCTTGTACGTAGGAAATGAGATTTTTTTTTACTGCAAATTAATAAGCTGTTTTATTTCACTCATATAGCTATCTAGTTTAACTTACCAACTCGAATAGAGAATAAGAAAAGGAAGATAAATATTTAATGGATTTTAGAGGAAAAGGATCCCATTTTAACGAATCACACGTAGAGATATTGCTAATACACAAAAAGTTAATGGTATTTCATAACTAATCGATTGAGCAGCAGCTCGTAGACCGCCTGAAAAAGAATATTTATTATTTGAGCTATATCCTGACATAAGAAGACCAATAGGAGCAATACTTGAAATGGCAATCCATAAAAAAACACCAATACTAAGATCAGCTAAAGCAAAACGATATCCCAAAGGGATCACTAAAAAACTTAATAAAATTGATATGACTGCTATAGAGGGTCCAATGCTAAATAAGGGAATATCCCCTCGTGATGGTAGGATATCCTCTTTTAAAAGTAGCTTAGTCCCATCTGCTATAGCTTGAAGTAGCCCCAGGGGGCCGGCATATTCAGGACCAATGCGTTGTTGTATCGAAGCGGATATTTCTCTTTCTAACCAAACAATTACGAGTACTTCTATTGTGATTCCCAAAAGAAGGGTCAAAATGGGTAGAATCCATATAAGTCCATAGATTTCTTTTAATAATTCCGATTTCGAAAAAGAATTGATAGTTTCTACCTCTACCCTATCTATTATCATTTCAACGATCAACTTCCCCCATAATGATATCTATACTACCTAATATCGTCATGATATCAGCCAATTTCATTTTTTTAACTAGCTGAGGAAGAATTTGCAAATTAATAAAACCAGGTGGACGAATTTTCCATCTCCAGGGAAAAAGGCCATCATCTCCTACTAGATAAATCCCTAATTCACCTTTTGGGGCTTCTATTCTTACGTAAAGCTCTTGCTTTGACAATTCGAAATTGGGTGAAGGTTTTTTACCAAGAAATCTATATTCAAAATCATTCCATTCCGAATTCTTTTCTTTCTTAAAGCGACGGATTTCTAAATTTTCATAAGGTCCTCCAGGAATTTTTTCTACAGCTTGTTGAATAATTTTGATAGATTCTCTCATTTCACCGATTCGTACTAAATAGCGAGCTAATGAATCTCCTTCTTTTTGCCATTGGACTTTCCAACCAAATTGGTTGTAAGACTCATAAAGATCTACTTTACGAAGATCCCATCGTATTCCAGAAGCTCGTAACATGGGTCCTGATAAGCCCCAATTTACTGCTTCTTCTCCGCTAATAAAACCTACTCGCTCAACTCGTTCCAAAAAAATGGGATTCTGTGTAATAAGTTGTTGATATTCAACAACTCCCCGTAAAAAATAATCACAGAAATCTAAACATTTCTCGATCCATCCATAAGGTAGATCGGCGGCTACTCCTCCGATGCGAAAGTAATTGTGCATCATTCGCATACCTGTAGCAGCTTCAAATAGATCATATATTAACTCTCTCTCTCTAAAAATGTAGAAAAAAGGAGTCTGTGCGCCGAGATCCGCCATAAAAGGCCCAAGCCATAACAAGTGAGAA